CAAAAAACACAGTAGAATCACGCAACGCACGCTGCTGGTGTGCTTCCTGCCCGCGAGGAAAGAAAGAAGAGCGACAAGGTTGAGTTCTGATTTGACTGTTTGCAGCATGGGAGCAGATTACCCAAAAAATCCCTGGGAACAATGAAAAAAAAAGATATCTCGGTAACAAAAACCATAGGGGGCTGTATTGGCGAGATCCAACGGTGAACAGCTGCCCAAAATCAAAACCGCCTGGAAGTCCGAGGACCTTTAGTACCGTACCCCCAAACCAGCAGCCTTCGCGCCAAGCAAGACCGCCCTTGTCCCTCTCCTTTCAGTCGAGTTTGTGTTCACAACCTCTCCTTTTAGTCGAGTAAGAAATACCTCGGGAAGTAGGGCTCCTATTGACTAAAGATTGGTTCTTCGCTTTCCTTTAGAATGAAAGTAGCTATGAAGCCCCTACCTACAACTTACTTTGTTTGATTCAAAAGGCGAACAGCCCCCCCAACTAGTCGTATGGGGTGGGGTTCTTGTGGTAAGCTGCCTTGGATATGATAAATTCCTAAAAAAAGGCAAAGTCCGCTATTAGACGAAGATCTTCCTATCAATAGATAGGAATTAGTGTTCGATATAGGGGATAGGATCTATCTGCTCTCTCTTAAAAAAAATTGAGAGAGCAGATATAACGATATAAAATCGGAAGGATAGATAGACATCTAAAGAAAGGGATGTCTATTCTATTCCTCTTTTTTTTATAGAAAGAAAAGATATCTCGTTCATCTATCTTTTGTTTATTTATCATTGATTCTATCTATGAATCAAGTCGAATTCGTTTTTGGCCGAAGCCCCGAATGGATTGGATCGTTTCCGCCAACGAAATGAACGCGGAGCCCGTTCCGAATGCTTCTTCGATCCGGAAGTTCTCGCGAAGAGAATAAGATGCTGCTCCCCCTCCCTCTGTCTTTTTTCGCTTTGCTAATCTTCCCCTTCCCCTCTAACGGGGGCCAGGCGGCGGCGGGCGCGGGAGGAAAAAACCTAAGAGAAGACGCTCTTAGGTCCTTCTTTTTTCAGTGCAACATAGGAAAGCGCCCTCTTTTTGTCATCTCTGCAACTTTCCAGATTTTGTATTGAACGCATGGCGTAGCTAGGACCTTCAAATCATGTTTGAGCCTATGTTCAAACAAAACCCATCCCCCGGGCTGGAAAGAATGCCCGCCAAGTTCTGATAAGGTCTCGACGAGCCCCGGAAAGGCTCGGCGAAGGGAGGGAGATACGGCGGGGGAAGGAAAAGGCTTTCGGAGATCGAGAGATTTTCTTTCTTGGCCGAGGATGGCCTACGGTGCGTGTTATCTGAAGGGAGCACGCTTTTTCGACCGCGGTGCTATGATTGCCGGAGCCTCTCCTCGTTCCGCCCGCTGGCCTATTGGGATAGCAGCTTGCGGGCTTTGCCTGCCCATTAGAATATAATCAAAAATTCCGGCTCGGCCCGGGAAAGCGCTGGCAACAATAGAAAGGAAGGGGTCCATGTAGCTGCTGCGCCCGCCCCTCTTCTTAGTCAATGGGGCAGCAGGTTCGGCATCTACTAGAAAAGAGAGAATCCACTTCAGATAACCACACCTCGGCTAGGCAGCGTGTGGAATGGCCGAGAGCGGACCTTTTTGGATATATAATCCAAGTCGAGAGTAGAGTTACAGGAACAGCCGTCTGATGGAAAAAAACTTTCACGTTCGGTTCAGAGAGCACTTTTTTCGTTGAGAATTCCTCGTTCCCTTTCGTGTGAATTCCCCAGTGGCGAATTTCAAACTTGTGGGTCTATTCAATCTTTCGAGCCCCGAAGAAAACCCCCTCCCCCTCGGACTCCATATTCCTTTTGACTCTATATATGTGGGCACCAGATATCTATGAGGGTTCACCCACCCCGGTTACAGCATTCCTTTCTATTGCGCCTAAAATCTCTATTTCTGCTAATATTTTACGTGTTTCTATTTATGGTTCCTATGGAGCTACATTGCAACAAATCTTCTTTTTCTGCAGCATTGCTTCTATGATCTTAGGAGCACTGGCCGCCATGGCCCAAACGAAAGTCAAAAGACCTCTAGCTCATAGTTCAATTGGACATGTAGGTTATATTCGTACTGGTTTCTCATGTGGAACCATAGAAGGAATTCAATCACTACTAATTGGTATCTTTATTTATGCATTAATGACGATGGATGCATTCGCCATAGTTTCAGCATTACGGCAAACCCGTGTCAAATATATAGCGGATTTGGGCGCTCTAGCCAAAACGAATCCTATTTCGGCTATTACCTTCTCCATTACTATGTTCTCATACGCAGGAATACCCCCGTTAGCCGGCTTTTGTAGCAAATTCTATTTGTTCTTCGCCGCTTTGGGTTGTGGGGCTTACTTCCTAGCCCCAGTGGGAGTAGTGACTAGCGTTATAGGTCGTTGGGCGGCCGGAAGGTTGCCACGAATAAGTCAGTTTGGAGGACCGAAGGCAGTTCTCCGTGCACCGGACACGTAGCTTACCGAATCAGTTGCGACACCGATGGGAATGCATGCTACGAAAGATAGGGTCGAGTCTGATACATCAACCGTCTACTCAATATCCTTAGTAGAGTCCACAATCACTACACGAGATGAACCTTGGTTTGGTGAATTGAAGTTCGCCTTAGGTGTAATAGGACTCCCAGTTACTGCGCGCGATCGTATACTGAGGTGCTCCCCGCCGGTTGTTGGAACGACGCGAGCCGGGACGGGCCTGGATTCAGAAAGATGAAGGGCCCAAAAGTATAAATAGGGGGTTACAAATTCCCCATCTCATTGGGGGCGGAAAACGAATCGACATCTCGATGTGATACAGCCTTTTCTTTTTTAGTTGGGAAAGAACGGCGAAGTCCATCCGAACCGAACCGTCCAATGAAGAATAAGAGGAGAGCAAAGCGCCAATGGCGCGCGAAGCGCATGCGGAGCAGGCACGGAAAAAAATCAGTGTGGAGGAGAAGCAGCCGAGCTCATTCCCTTCGCATCCTGGGCCCAAAGCAGTGCAGTCTTTCCTGGCCAAATCAAGGATTTGGGGCTTCTTGCTACGCTACTTAACTATATAAATCCTTTAGTAATATATAAATGGAAAGATAGATCCATCCATCTATCCTATCCGATTTCCATTTTGATATCTAAAAAAAGAATCGATTTCATTCAACGTTTGATTCAAAGAACTGCGCTTAGCCCCCCCGCTCATGAAACGGCTCTGCTGCAATGGATGGCAGAGGGTCCGTAGTACCCAAAGCACTGGAGTGATCCAGTATAGGGAAGGGGCCTAGAAGTGCCTACTACTACACCATACTACACTTGGCTCTACACATTTACCGAGCTAACCCCTGTCCAGTGCCTGGCAGAGCTAAGGGGCTTCAATCCTTATTCCTTATCCCCATCTTCGCCCAGGCTAACGGGGCCTTACTTATTCAGGGGGGAGCCCCGAGAAGCACTGTTGAGAAGAAGATCCTAGGCCCCTCTTCATTCTCTACAGGGTTTCTTTCTTCAATATATATAGGTGACAACGAGCGAGGCAGAGATGGAAGAGATCAAAGACGAGAATAAGAAGCCAGTAAACTTCCTTTTTGATCATTTTGTTTGATAGAGGGGGATAGAAAAAATGGACAAAACTGACTCGCATTTCTCATCGAACAAATATGAAAAAAGAATCATATTGAAAACTTAAACCTCACCTCTCCTCTCGTTTCACTCTCGAGGAACGCCTTACAGTCGAGCTCCTTTGTCACTCCGTGCCTCTCGCAACAAGTGCTCGAGTCATGACTCCGAGGAACGCCTTTTCAGTCGAGTTGCTAAAGCACCTCTCGCTACGCTCGAGATCTTTGAACCTTTCAGTCGAGATCTTTGAACCTTTTAGTCGAGTGCCTTCGGCCCTCTCCCACCAAGGATAAGGTCTCATTAATTAGTTGATGAGGGGTCGAGTTACTGCGTTCCTAACCCAACTCCCTCCTTCTCCGAGCTTTGTATTATAAGTGATCCGAACCTGCCCGGAGTGAGCCTCCCATAGAGGCAAGTTGGTGAGCCGTATGATGGGCAACTATCTCATGCGGTTTGGAGAGGACTCAGCTGTTAGTTAGTATCCCCTTGGTTTCGGGGTGGACCCTTTCACTCTATTTTATTATATACGCTTAGTGAAAAGAATGTTTTTTGATACACCTAGGACATGGATTCTATATGAACCAATGGATCGTAATAAGTCGTTACTACTAGCAATGACTTCCTTTTTCATTACTTCATCCTTGCTATACCCCTCTCCTTTGTTCTCAGTTACTCATCAAATGGCACTCAGTTCATATCTTTAAGTTCGATCATTGACAAGGTTCAAAGAAAGGGTGGGCCGTCGGTTTGAATCCAATATTATGCACTTTTTTTTTCAAAAATACGGAATTCACAACTAGAAAGGGAAAGGTTTCCGCTCCCCGCCATCAACGGTAATCAATTCTTAAAGAGTAAGCTCACCGCTTTCTCGCTCACTCTTTCTTCTTTCCCTTTGGCTGACCTCGCTTGACGGAAGCCTGCTTATTTAGCGATACAACAAAAGAAAGCGGCGGGAATAGAAAATGTAGCCCCTATCTCTTAAAAAGAAGAGGTCCAACGAAATGATACTGATAAAGGAGAGTAGAAGGTTCCACGAGTTATTTAAACCTCTCCTTACAGTCGAGTTATTCCGGCTTGATAGTATGAGAAGAGTTTGCACTGAAACTCTTTCTAGAGCAGATACCGGAGATAAAGAATCAAGAAACTAACTCCTCAAACAAGGAGTAGCCCAACCAGTTGTTCCGATTGACAGCATTGATTCCCTTATTCTTTCGACACCCGCGACTACTGCTACTACTCCTATTTCTGCAGATACCTTATTGCCTTGTTCTCTTGATGAAACTCTTCCTGCAACAAACAGCCATAAATAACATGTATTCTATTGTTGGCCTTTCTTTACCTGATGGATGAGCCATGCAGTGTCTGACTCCTGCTGATCTGAGGCGGGGTGGGCATGGCTTGTTCATCTATATTTCCCAGTATGGTAGAGAGAATCTTCATCGGTAGGTTCCCCAACCTTCAAAAGAAAGGACATGCACTTACTTAACTTAAGGAGACCTGCTTAGGTAAATTAGTGGGACCAGAGCTTCCACTGTATGGGTCATAGTTCTGCAGTACGCTCCTGCACGCCGATTCCGTCGAGCATAGGTCCATTAGCGGATGGAAAGAATGCTTAGCGACACAGCAGATACTAATGAGAAGGCATTGAAGGAAGTTCGCATTTTTTTTAGGCTCATATTCAGTCGGAATAGTTTAGTTAAGACTTTGCCGTCTTTTCCTCTCGCTTCGTAAAAAGTCTGTAATACTAAGATTAATGAGATTTTCCGTTTCCCAGTCGACTATGTGAACAGCACAAAGCAAAGTTTGACCCTTTAGTGTCCAATGATATCAATGCTTTCTGTTTCAAACAGGAGGGAAGCTTTATGGTTTCGTAGCTTCTACTTTTTCTTCTACTTTAGGGTTTGATAGAATCGTCCGCTATTACAGACTTTGATTATCTGTGGGGCAGTGCGTTAGACGAAGGAAGTAGCATCTAATCTAAGGAAGATGAAGACCGGATATTCAAAGGAATATTTGACAAAGCAGAAGCATTACAAGCATACATAAAATAGGAAGCCTACACACACCGTAGACCAGCCACACACCATTAAAAAGGAAACTAAGAACATAGTACATAAACCAAAGACATAGAGCAACATGAAAGATAACAAAGAAAGCCATGCATTAAAACACATTACTTTGGGTCGACGGACTCCTTATTTCAATCTTATCGAAAGAAAGAGTCGACGGACTCTTCTATTCTAGTCTCCCCGGCGACCGTGGGTGACAGCCTGTATTATTAGGCCTTCCTGCTCCTTCAGGAGAAAAGAAATCCTGTGTTTCAGACCGCGAATGCGGTCCCGTAAAAGTTGCATCCTTCTGCCCACGACCTCCGGATCGAGAGCAGGCGGATGCTCCCAGAACAGACCAAGCATTTGCTCACATTGGAGCTTTTCGTTTTCCACGGTTTGTATTTCTTGTTGAATGCTCGCCAGTCTGTTCGCGATATCCATGTCTACTCACTTTCTTGCCGACTTCTAAGTGCCCTCTTTGCCAAATAGAGACTGAAAGAAGCTTCTATTTATAGGCAGGCCCTAAACCCTTTCTTATTAGTCATAATTCTTGTCTTAGTTCCGTAACATGGTTCAACCCCGGCTTTTCATGAATATGGAACCCCCTTAACTAGATTTTAGTGCGCTGAAGAATTCTCCCCTGGATAAAGGCCCCGCCCCTCAAAATCAAAGAGTCCTTTTTGGCGGGTATTGCCACGCGGCTTAATTACGACCACTCCCTCGGGAATAAGAGGCAATAATAGAACGCACTGTATAGAGTACTCCCCCGCTTTTCTCGGGTTTCCAAAGGCCCGTCACTCCTTACTCGACAGCTCAAAGCTGACCAGAGTCCTCGTTTACCCTACGTGCACTATTTAGCTCTGCCTACTCAGATCACGCTTTTATTTGTCTATTTTTTATTGGCTGATTCCCAGGTAACTGACTTCGGCCAATCCTTACTCGACAGCTCCGTCCTTTGGTGAGCACCGAAGCTAGCTCTCTTGAATTTCCCCGGAAAGACGGAACCTTTCCAGCTCACTCTGTCAGTCCACTAAGACGCGTATAGAGTAAATGAGCACAATAACTTTTTCAGTACAATAAGTCCCCTTCTCCACACTTTTGTTTTTGGGCTTTCTTGGATTCGTTTCCCCAGTAATTCCATTTTGGACTCGGGCGTGGGCTTTTCCATTGGGCTCAGTATCATAATTATCCCAAAAGCCCCCTCTCCTCTTCCTGCTTGTCAATGGGCTTAGATGGATCAAAGCATTAGATAGAATGCTAAGTCCAATTCCTCAATATTCTTCTTCTTCAGTGGCCCAAGCAAGATCATCTATCAGAGAGGATAGGGTCCAAGGTAATTTATTACTCTTTTAAAAGAGGGAACTCGAGCATTTATTGCGAGAGGTACTGACGTAACTCGACTAAAAGGAGAGGAAAGCTTTCACTGCCGGGTATCTCCTCCGATCGTACTTCAAAGATCAGCTTTGACATAGTCTGTACCACTGGGACTCTCACTAAGAAAGTCTGATGAGCCCTATCTCAAGAATTGCCAGGTATTTCATGCAACTCAATTCTAGTGTTCATCCACTAAACTTCTCAACGGGACAAAGATGAGATGATTGGAATCAAAATGTGATAGCATTTTACGGAGCAAGAGGCAAGGAAAGGTATGCTAGTTAGCTAGGCTAGCGCTCATTCCTTCTTTCGAAACCAAGTCGTAGTGACGAAAGGAAGGCAGACGCGCAGGTCAGATCAGCCCGCCGCTTATTTATCTCGTAGTTCCACTTTAAGATCGTGGAGCAACACCAAAAGAAGTGAGCTTTTAGGGTTAGGAAGCGAGAAGAAGAGTGAAGGTCGCCCCTATAAAGTATGTTCAAAGAATGGCTTGAGTGAAAGCTGGAGTGGCACAAGACAGATTGAAAGCTAAGGGAAGGGAGGTTTGCAAGGAGGTATACTGGCAGAGCAGGAAGATAGGCAAAGGAGAATCGGCCCGATGCCTACACCTATTGAAAGGGGCGACGGCTCAGATGAAGCGAGCCTATCTTGTTTAGTAAGGGAGGCAGTCTAAAGCGATCTGCTCTTCTTCTTCCTCCACTGGAACTATTACTGAAGAAGGAAGGCTTGATGCTAGTCGTATTACATCTCCAGCAACTAAAGAAAGAGCTAGAACTGCAACTGCACCTATAGAATCAACTTCAGATGGAAAGGTTTGAAAGAAAGCAGCTAGGAGTGGTTCATAATCCGATCCCTTTGAGTGGAAGTAATTATCGCTGGTTCCATCCCGGGAGTGCCCTATAAGCATGAGTTGCCCTCGATAAAGAGAAGGGGCTAGGCTTGCAGACCTTCTGCCAGTAAGCGAGTGGGAGATGCGCGGAATAGTGTGCTGAACCAAGGCAGACTTCGAATACTTCCTCGATACCCAGAAAAAGTAGCAAACTATAGCAAAGTATCAGATTTACGGTTGCTTCGCTAGTCCTTGGAAAACGGATGTCGCTGATCTGCGTTTAATCGCGTTTAAAAACTGGTTTAAGGTTTAGGACCTCGGAAATAAAGTGGTTGAAAGTGTTGGTACCTCGGAAAACAGAATAGCTCACCCAACTTTCAGGAGATTACTGAACTAAGCGGAGAATTACCCGTGAACTTACTATAGGATTCGTATGCATTCCTCAGATTAGACAACAGCCCTGCTTATCTCAGATGTCTGATTTCTTCCTTTAAGCCATCCATATGCTGCAGAACTCCTAAGATTCCTTCTTCAAAAGGGTTGCTTCGCTAGTCCAGCACCATATTAATAACTGAGAGAGATAAGATACCTTGCAGATTTAGGATTTGTCACATATCAGATACGTACCAAACGGAGTCTATGGCCTTTCTTCTGTTAAGAACTCCCGTTCCTTAGATATGAGATCGGAATTGGAAATAGGACTTTTCGCATGACCCTAGCATTTGACTCCCAAGCACACCCCAGCACAGATAAGCCATACCTCATCACAAAGATACCAAGATAGATTAACCACAATCGTTGAGGCCTTCGCCTTGCAACTTACTAAAGTCATCTCTGTGCTACAGAAAATAACTTCTCCTTAAGTCCCTAGCGAAGCAACCTAGCGAAGCAAGCTAGTTGACCTTTGCCTTGCAACTACATCTCTGTGTTACAGAAAACTTCGAAAGACAGATGACCTGTTAAAGTGTGAAGTCTACACCCCCGAATGCTCACTCGATATCAGGGTGACTAATCAACACTCACAGTACATGGGTTAGGTCCTACTCTAGCGAAGCAACCAGTTGACCTATAAACCCTGACAGAGAAGGACCTCTCATTAGGTCCAACATCGTACATCGGTTGATCTTCTGCCTGAGAGAGACCCCGCATTAGGTCATAACTGTACCGTTAGGGGTACGACAGAAACCAGTTCAATCGATCCGTACTCTACTATACTCTAGGAACAGTACTCGAGGGACATGGACATGGCGAAGTTCCATCTGAAGAGAAGCGGAGAGCCCAATCATGCTTCAATCTGCAAGAGGTCTCTTATGAAATAGATAGCTACTCTAATTTCGGAGTGTGCTCATGTTGGGTAGGTAGCAGGGCCAGACAATCCCTTGACTTTCGTGTGTGCGTACTATGCTGCTAGTCATGTTACTGCCAACTCAAAGATAAAAACTAGAAACCAACTTCACAGGAATGAAGCTAACATAGATAACTAGCCTTGCTTTGGAATCCCATCTGAAATGACAGAATTCTTCGTTTAATCGAAAAAGCTGAACTCCTAAGATTCCTCACCTTAAAAGAAAGCGGAAAGCCCTATTCTGAAAGGATAGCTGGCTCAGAGATGAAAGAAAGGTGATTAAACGCACAAAATAGGCCTATTATAAAGGTTTATACTGTTTCGTCAATCCCAAATCAAAGAGGTATCTAAGCTTGAACAATCGGGAGTTGAGCTCGTCCTCTTCTTAAGATCTCTACCTTAGGAGTTTTGTTCGATCGATTAAACAGCACAGCAATGAAAAGTAGTAGTTGCCATGGATGTCACGGATGATAGATGTACTGGGAGTAGCTACTACCCACCACGGTAGACTAGAGTTCTCCTTTCGAAGAGGAAGACCTAATTCCTTAGCTAACACCTTCCCTTAACTCTTAACTCTGAGCTTCTAGAGTAAGGATATTCCTCGTTTCGAATAATACTCGAGCTGGGTTAAGCAAGGCAAGGAACCTGACCGATCAACTGCTGAGGAGATGTAGTGCAGCACACCGTCGCCTACTTTGTCTGACAAGCTCACAAGGAAGTAACCTGAAAAGTGGTATTGGATGCTATAGGCCTTTCTGTGCTATATCCGAGGTACTGAGACCTTACCCACCCTCGAAACGTGGGATTCGCACTAAGCAACTGAAAAGGTTTCTCCAAAGCCGGTAAATTCAAAAGTTGACTCCAACAGGGGTCTCACCTCCTCCACTTTTTAGAGGTAATAGGCGGACTCTTACCCAACATTCCCAGCTTAGAAATACAGCTTTTCTTTTCCTATCGAAGCAAGTTCTCTGTACAGCACACTGTTGCTTTTTCTGTGCTCTAGTAACGAAGGTCAGGACTTCTCGCTTTTAGCAGTCTTCCGAAATGTTGCTGCGCTTCATGAAGGGATGTCGAAAAAGTGGTTAGTCTTAATCCTTCTCTGCTTTTTTTTACTTCCGTGTGCTATGAAGAAGAAGATTAGGCTTAGGTAAAGGATGAACAAGCCAATGATGGTACGAACCAGACGGGTGTGCTCCAGTACCAGTTGGGACATCTCGTTAACCAAGCCATGAATCAGACATTTCACACGCACGCCTCTCTCATCAAAGAATCAAGAAGTTAGTCATGACATCAACAGCGATCTTCCTCCGTTCGATAGGGGGTGAACTGCGCCTTACCACTTGCAGAGGGAGCTACGGTCGCTCACAGGTCGTTGCTCGCTCTCTCCACTGACGGAAAAGGCGTAACTACTCTTGGAGGAAGGGCTGGGAAGGTTGGGAAGGGAGGAGGGGAACAAGCTAACGGGAGAAGGGGAGAGAGAGAACGAAGTGAACGAACGAACATACTATGATTGTCTGGTTGTGAGCCATTGGCGAACTATCAACAGAGTGTACGACCGTAGGGGTAGGGAGGGAAGAGTAGCGAAGCGATGTTCCAGTTGAAGCATGTACTCTAGCCGGCATGTCCCACCTCGTCTAGATCACTCCTGGATGTCTTGAAGGTGTCGCTAAAGCACGCCACCCCTTCTCCTCTGTTGAATCTATCTCTCTTGGTTCGCTGGTAATTCCTATTCATGATGGGATCAGGTAGCTAGGCGGAGCCCGTATTCCTGTAATTCCCTGGGATGTGTTTAAGCGTAAAATGAGCTGCTGTCTGTATCTGAGCGACCGGGTCTCCCTCTTACGCACCAAGTGCAGCTAAAGCAGGGGCGAAGACGAGGCTTGCAGACCTTCTGACTTCCCTGTCCGGGATCTCTTCACTGGATGTGTCGTGTTCCTTTGGCCCACTCCCCATTTGTTGGAAGGGTTTGTCCGGCCGGCGATGACGGTGCAGCTAAAGAAGTACGCGACAAGTGGAGCTGCTGCTTAGTCACTCTCTTCCCTCCTCTGGTCGGATGGGAATTCCTCGGCACGACTGGGCAGCTAAGCATCATTGGCTTGGTCAGCCTTTACCTAACCAACTCACAAATCGGACGCAGGCTCATCAAACAGCGCTTTCTAGCTTTCTTCAGGATTTAGCCTGAACCGATGCCAGAGCTCTCAGTGGTTTGTGGACTCGAACCACAGTAGGAATTTACAGTTCCGGCTCCCCAGCGGAGCGTAACCACTTTCTTACTCGTAAAGGCAAAGAAAAAAGGGATCCGCCTCGAATCAAAACCTTCTTTCTTTTCTAAAAACGATCAGCCTCCTCGAATCAAAACCTTCTTTCTTTTCTAAAAACGATCTTTCTTCTCTTATGAAATTGATAGTTTGTGAGAGGAATGCAATAACTCGACTATTTACATATTTGATTTCCAGCAACTGATCTTTCTATCTTTCTGCTCCATCCTTCTTCTTTTTACAATATTTTGAGTTAGATGAACAGATCACTCTCCTCTAAGCAGCAGTCTTCTTATATACGAAACCAACATCCTTATAATACTACTAGGCCGCACCACACTGAATTATGAACTTTGCGCCTCCAGGAGGGTCAAGGCAGAATTCCATTCCTATCTCCTTCGTCTGGTCGAGAAGGGACTCTGACTCTTCTATTACAGTACAGAGGATTAGTCCCATTTTCGTCACGATCGATCCACGTCCGGGCTTAGAAAGCTAGCTTACTAAGGCGAAGGACCGCTTTTATTGATTGCACGAGCTAAGAACAGATCCACAATCTATTATCTAATGAATATGAATTAGATAGCTAATTTTCCTTTGCCTAGCTGCCCATTGCTAGAACTTCCAGTGCTAAGGTGGTTGGTGTGGTAAGGCAAGCAACTCCTCTTTCCGACGCTAAGCGCAAAAGGCACTCGAAGGAGTACTGGGACCAACCATCACTACCATAGGGTTATAGTGGTAAATCCTGCCACCTCAGACTCCTATTTTCCCTCACGTGTCAACAAGCAAGTTGGGTGCTCTCCCTTAACGTGGTAGGACTCTGTTTCAGGTCTTGACGTTGGCCTGATTAAAAAAGGCATCCTCGTCGCAGCAAAGCCCGTGTACAATGCTCAAAAAAAACGGAGTCAAAAACGAGACTTTCACAGGAATAACACATCTTTCTAAACAACAACGGGTTCTAATAAATTAAGCCTTGTCATGGCTGGTTGGGGTTAGAATTCATAAAGGTGAAAGAGAAGGCCGCAGTAGATTCTTCCGACCGAGTCCCAGTGGCAGAGTCTTGAGGCACGAATCCAACGGCAAGGGAATCAGCGGCTGATCGCGATTCATCAGTCGCAATTCTCCCAGCAGCTATCCATTTTAGTTCGCCAGTCCATTACTCAGCTGTGATTGCATAGGCGTTCCTCGAAGCATCAAAGGCAATTCCATTTTGTTGCGGAAATGAGTATACTCTTGTGGGAAATTGACTGGTATTCAATCAATTAGGTAACTCTTACTTAAACAGCTTCGCCTACTTCCCCATCTCTCTCAATCTCATGAGTTCACACCGGGGCAAGCGGTCCACGATAATCTTCTTCATGCTAAGAATTGAAGCCAGAATCCACTTTTCTAGTTGAAACCCAAACAAACCACCGGTGATTGATGCCGTCCACCGGAAGACCGAACCCAGACTTTGATTTATTACCACATTGCGCTTTGCTCGGTACGGAGATAGGAGCTCCGAACCTGCAGAGACGAGATCTCTACTCCTAGAACCTTTGCTTGTGGTTTGGGGCACCGTAGCTCACCTTTCACTAAAAAGAAGGTGGTGCAGCCAGGTTAAGAAGTTGCTAACATGGGCTACCCCTGCCCTTCAGCGTCCCATTTTCCGCAAATACATTGATTTATTCATTGCGCACAATCGGACGCTAACCTTGAACTGACCCTTCAACTGACTAGGCGCTTGGGAATTCTGAAACCTCCCCCTTTTTCTTTTGAGACCTACTTCCTCCTTGCTTGAACCTTTGCGACGACTATGGCACCTTTTGGTTTGTACTCCTCGAGGAACGCCAGTCTATCGACTGAGAGGAACGCCTTATGCCTTAGGAAAGAGAGATGCTAGCTCTTCCTGTCTTCCAGTGGGGTAAGCAGAAGTGATCAACGAAGACCAAAAAGCTATTATGTTATATAAAGCACAGCTGCCATTTCATTTCCTTTGCTACCGGCTTCTTTCCTTTTGTTCAAATCAATCAAGGATCGAAGAGATCTATCTTTCCGGCTTAGCCGAACTTCTCACCTGGTATGTCCTAGTTCTTTGTTCATGCTGCTAACTCTGAGTTTTGTCCTACTTCTGATTTTGGTTTTCGTATCATGGATCTTGGTTCGCGCTTTATGGAATTTCCCCCCTCTCCGTCATCCACATGATGCTAAATCCTTCTCGTGCGCCCGCTTCTTCTTCTTCTTCTTCTTCAAGAAATAAAAGAAAGGATAAAAGAAAGGCGAAGGAGGATTTCTTGAGAAATCTTGTAGTTGAGGAAGTGGAAAAGTATCTAGACAAATATAAAAAAAATTTCATGTCCGAGTTCCCCCCGAAGTCACCCTTATATAGAAACGACAAGTTTCTTGAGCAAGGTGAGCGCTCAACTTCTACAGGATGCCGGATTGCCAAATACGGCAGACCCGGCAGCTATGCAATTACTTCATTCAGTCCACAATAATTTGGTGTCCGATTTTCGGCTAGTGGACAGCTATACCAATAATCCTCTATACAGTTGTATAAGATTTTTTCTAAAGGATTATCGGTGAGCAAGAATTCAAATGTAGTTTTTAGTTTCGTTAGTTAACCTACCTTTTTCTTTTGGTGGTGAGTTTCCTTTTTTATTTTTTTCGCTATGCGCTGCTCCGCCAGCAAGGAGTGCCACGCACAAGCAAAGCGAAAACAAACAAAGCAGGGTATTCGTTGGAGGAAATCCTTTGATTGCGTATTATAGATCCATGTCTTTCTTGTTCCACTAGCTAGGACAAAATTTGCACATGTCCGTTCCGTTATTACAACCTTCTTTTTTGATGTCAAAGACCAGAAGCTACGCGCAAATTCTCATTGGGTCTTGGTTGTTCTTAACAGCGATGGCTATTCATTTAAGTCTTGGGGTAGCACCACTAGATCTTCAACAAGGTGGAAATTCTCGTATTCTCTATGTACATGTTCCTGCGGCTCGGATGAGTATTATTGTTTATATCGCCACGGCTATAAACACTTTCTTGTTCCTATTAACAAAACATCCCCTTTATCTTCGCTCTTCCGGAACCGGTATAGAAATGGGTGCTTTTTTTACGTTGTTTACCTTAGTTACTGGGGGGTTTCGGGGAAGACCAATGTGGGGGACCTTTTGGGTGTGGGATGCTCGTTTGACCTCTGTATTCATCTCGTTTCTTATTTACCTGGGTGCACTGCGTTTTCAAAAGCTTCCTGTCGAACCGGCTTCTATTTCAATTCGTGCTGGACCGATCGATATACCAATAATAAAGTCTTCAGTCAACTGGTGGAATACATCGCATCAACCTGGGAGCATTAGCCGATCTGGTACATCAATACATGTTCCTATGCCCATTCCAATCTTGTCTAACTTTGCTAACTTCCCCTTCTTAACCCGTATCTTGTTTGTTCTGGAAACACGTCTTCCTATTCCATCTTTTCTCGAATCTCCTATAACGGAAGAAATTGAAGCTCGAGAAGGAATACCAAAACCTAGTTCACTCGCTTGCATCCATGGCTGAATGGTTAAAGCGCCCAACCTAATAAAGAGGAAAGTAGGTTCGATTCCTGCTGGATGCACTTGGAACGTTCAGTTCCATTGCAACGAACAGAAGAGAAGAGATAGCTCGCCCTTATAGCAACCCCATTACTCTACCGGAACAGTCATACAAAGCTTTCGCTGTCAATAAAGACCATATAGGTTAAGATAGTCGGGACGAACCCACCCTAATAATAGAATAGAAGGTTTGACCCCCCTTGATTAATCCTAATCCACGTCTCAATTAAGTAGCTATCTTAACAGATCATTGAAGAAGAGACAAGAAAGTTTCTAGTACCAGGTTTGACAAGTCAGGGGTTCCTCCAAAGGCGTTCCTCGGGCGAAATTCTCTTTCCTCTCAGGCCACCAGGAGCTTCTAACGAACCAGGTCCGATGGTTGGCGTCCAGTGTGACGAACACCGGATTTCTCCTTGAATAGGAGGCATCATACCCAATTACTCCCCCTTTAAGGTAGTCATTTATTGTGGCCTAAACCAACTACTGTGGTGCCTCCTTTGGCAACACAACCAAAACACATTTCTTGTGCTCAGTCGTGCGGGAAGGCTAGTAAGACCTCTCCCCACCGAGGTCTGCTGCTATTGAATCACCTGTACTTGAATATGTAGATTCTTTCTCCTACTAGTGAAGAAGATTGCATGCTTGAAGCAAGATCGATATCTCCCGAGGTATTTCTTACTCGACTAAAAGGAGAGGGTGAAAGCTTTCATTTAAAGGTAAAGGGAAGGGAGGAGGACAAGTAGATCTTATCCTGCGTGCAGTAAGTATGAAGAAGAGAGCCAGGTCCAGAGTAGCGTGTTGACTCGAGTTCTTTGAACAAGCTCTCCACATCAATTCTGAATTGACGATGCAATGCTACTATTCTGCAGAAGACCGAAAGTGCCAAGAAGAAAGATTAGTGAAAGAGTTTTCTCGCTAGACGATTCTGTAGAAAATAGAGATCATAGATCTGGTGCGTCTTAGCATGGAACGGACTTTCCCCAATCGAGAAGAAGAATTTAATACACTCATTGCTGACGTTTACCGCTTTCTAGGCCCAACGCATAAACTTTACTGGAGTCCGAGAAGATCAAGAAAAATGCATCCGGTGGTGGTGATCAGAGCTGAATCTCATTCTTTTTCTTTAAGCATACGTCAGGTGTACTGACTCAATCAACCTATCGGCCTACAAAGGCTCTCCATTCTATACCCCTAGCCCTACATTACCACTCTTACCATTATCTTAAAGATAAGGACCAATGGCAAGCAGATTCAAGTCAGTCGGTCATAAGTATTTAACAAAGACAATTGTAAGGTCTACAAGCCTCCTCCCTATTACTTCAAACTGAAACAGAATCAAGGATGAAAGAAATGAAAAGAAGATGTCAGTCCCTCTCCTTTCAGTCGAGTTCCGTTGGACCTCTCACTTGAACAAGATTACTAATAAGAAAGAGAAGAGAAGGACCTTAGGCCAGTAAGTTCATCCTATCCACCACTTGAAAAATGAACACAGGAAAGGGAATAAGAAAGAATAAACTGCTGACGCAGCTGAAATGCACTAAAAAGGAGAATGTACTCTCGCTTTTTCGTTCCGAGGAATGAGAAGAGGTATCCAAGTAGTTAGCGAGACTTCAAGACCAGCAGCCGATAAGAAGGTCAGAGTCACAATCGCTTTCTCAATTGACACTGCGCCAGAATCTACCACCCCATTCATTGACTATCTCACCTCACCTCCCATGGGTCTGGGCGCTTAGCAGCCCCTACTTTCACATTTCTTCCTATGAAACTACTTGGTCTACTTCCATTTAGACTGAGATGGCGTCTTTTTCGACGGATTGATCCGGACTTCTCCACTTCAACACTCGCAGGAAAGAAAGAAAAGACCAGAATCCTACTGAAGCTGCTAACAGAGACTGAGCAGATATAGACCTATGAGATTTGTACACTTCGGCTTGGCACCTTCCTTTCATTCCGTAAGGGGCTACTAAAGCTAATAGGTGCCTTTCCCTTAGACTTCTGTCTTTTCTCTTCGGGTAAGCTCGAGGAACGCCTCACCTCTTCTTTCTTCCGATCTTGGTACTCGACCTGGAGATGCCAGTTTAAGCAGTTCTTTCGGATGGAGAGCCTCTTGCTGGGGATTCCTTTGATGAGTCCGCTTTAACCAAAAAGGGGGTGGTTCGGCTACCGGTTTCGTCGTCTTTGCTTTGACTTCCCTGCCCTTGCGAGTAATAAATACCTGCTTGTGCTTCTCCTGCTGGCTCGGATGCTTCAGGTTATGGGGTAAACTAAATCGGTGAAATTTGAGCTTAGACTGTTCATTGCGTGAATGACCGATAGCACGAACTTTCTTTTACCAAACAGGGTCAATCATATCAAACAAAATAGTCCATACTTTCGGCATGAAGCCAGCCGGAATGTGGGAGATCTTATAAGTCTTCATTACCTCTTGACTTTCATAGGGTCACCTTGACCGGGCTCTTCACCATAGAACTTTGACTCGAAAAACTGGAGCACAGCTATACTTTCATCGCTTTAACCCTACTTATTTGTTATTGCTATGAATGTTCTGGGTCATATGCTGAATCGAGGTGCCGAGGAAAACCAGTTTGGATATCATCACCGCTGTTCGCGCCTCAGATTGACACACCTTTGTTTCGCGGATGATCTGCTTATATTTGCCGAAGGTTCTCCCCGTTCAGTGGCTGGTGTACTCTCCATTCTGGATCAGTTCAAACAGATGTCGGGTCTTGCCATCAACATACAAAAGACAAGCCTCTTGCATTCCTGCGGAAGATCTTGAACTGATTGAAACCCAGACCGGTCTCAAACCTGCAAAGCTTCCTGTCCGGTATTTGGGGGATTCCCTTTGACTTCCAAGAAGCTGTCAATGAGTGACTGCCAGCCCTTCATTTCGATTGGGAAAGTGAGCCGATCCACAGACCTAATTGATCTGGTTTCTGAGAGCACTGACAAGGCTAAACTCGCCGGTTGAAGAGAGCACTGAAATCATTCGAAAGGGGAAGCCTCGACTGGAATCCCCTGCTATAAAGGGCAGCGGAGGAATACCTACAGATTGCTCGCCTTAACCTTAAGATTGCTAGAAAATATCTAATGCAGGAGAATAACTAACAATTTATGTGGAATACTATTTAATTTGGGGGGTAACGACTTTCAAACTTGCCTATAGGATCGCTTGACCTAGAACCTGTTTACACTGGTCCTGCTGTGAGGAACGGACTTTATCGAGCAAAAAAAGCGATTCTATGCGCAGACGTTAAAGCTCTATTGATAGGAAACATTCTAGCCAATTTTGATTTAGAGAGGAACGATTCCCTTGTCTGAGAACCGCCATTCCCGAGGAACGCCTCCCCACATTGAGAATCTCGATAACTCCAAATTCAGAAGTGAGCGAATCCCAAAGCTCTCTTCTTTCCCCCTTTTCACCTTGAATTGGTGAAAGTATAAAATCTGATGTGAATAGAAGAAAAAGAAAGAAGAAAGATAGGCGGACGACTTGACTATAGTATAGGTCGGATGTTTCCGTGAGCAGTAAGCAGCGGATCTCCCCTTCTTTTGGGAAAGCAGGTGGCCGCGTGTGAATTCTTTCAAGGCAAGGGGCGGCCTGATTTCGACATTGTTGTTTCACTCTGATCCGGTCGAGGTGGTTTTCGTTTACCAGCGCGTAGGTGGTCTAAGTTCCTATGACCGAGTCTTTCTGGCCCCTGTGAACATCTTTTCTTAATGTATTAAAGAGGGCCTCTCTAACCGGTGAAAAGTAGTGGGTGTCCACTAACGGCCGTTCCAGGCTCGGCTCCGATAACGAAATTCCGGGAGGAGTCGGTAGTTGGGCACTGGATCCCTTCGGACCTGGAGAATGTGTGACGCTGGGTCGGGGTTTGGTGAACCAACTGGTCGCTCCTCTAGTTGAAGTATCGGGCCCCTTTTCGTTGCCTAGGTTACACCTTCGGAATACCCCAGAAGGGAATTTTTCTATACTTCCCTAAATCTTCACTTGATGCCACGCCGACTCTCCTTTCGTCATAAGGCGTGGAATTAGACCAAGGGGAATCTCCATAGAAACAGGTCCCTCTGATTTCGCACGTAGGAGATCGAGACACAGCCCAAGGGCTATGGAGAAAGATGTAGATCGATCGCCTTTAGATAGACAACTACATAGAGGGTCTTTATAAGTCTATATATTCTTTGATTTCGTTCCCCCCCGTAAGATCAATATCACAACTAATGAGGTCTTAAAGTTTCACATCTAAGTAATACCCGATCCGATTGTTTACAATATAGATAGATATTTATCTATTTAACAACAACATTCTAAAAAAAGATATTAATTGATATCGGTAGTTGTCCGGTCGTACCCAAACAATAATATTCCAGAGGAAAATGCACCTAAGATCAAATATTTCAAGCCGGCTTCCGTGGAAAATTCAGACTTTCTTTTTGATGCTGCGATTACATAAAAACATAAACTTTGAGGCTCAATAGCTAAATACATGGCAATTAAATCATGAGCCGAGATCATAAAGAGCATACCGCGAGTAGGAAGTGGAATTAATACAATGAATTCAAAAGCATCAAACCTCTCTTGGTCGGAAGAATCGAAACACATCGAAATGGTACCAGCCGTACTTAATAATAGAAAGATTTGGCAGAAATATGTAAAATTGTCCCTCCTAAAAAGATTATTCCAGAATAAATGGGCAATAGTTAGGAGAGGTGCGCCAGCGGCGAGCAGAAGCAAGGTTATTAGATACCTCAGGAAAGCCCGGCCAGAACCACACGTGCAAGTTTCCCTGCATGTGGCTCGTCCGTGATAACTTCTTCGGATTTGCGTGAACTAGCAGACCGATCACTAAGTGGGGATGCTCCCTCCAGCATGAGCGAACCTTTTCTCCACTGGTTAGGAATGGGCTAAGAGAGGAAGCCAAACAAACTGACCTATTAAGCACAGCTAAGCTAATATGCGCCGGGGAAAGCCAGGTGCCGGAGGTAAGCTTTATTCGGCCCGGAGCATTGATTCCCCATAACGAATAGGCTAGCTTTGTCTTTCAATTGCCTATCCTGTGCTCGAGAAGGTCTCCCAGTTCCTCGGCAGCACCTCGGCGGGGTGCATTTAGTTGTCTTACATGAGACTCGGGATATTCCTCACCCCATGGCACCTTTTGCTCATCCATTCCGCCCGCCCGTACAGACGCGGCGCCCTTTTTCATTATCATCTACCGCCCTTTATTTCCTCCCGGCTATTCACGCATGAAGATCGTCCTATGTATGCTTGACTTCGGTTGCCGGTGCTATAGGTAGGAGTACATTATGGCAGGATCAGTCACCCGGGCAAACCAACCCCCCTCCAAGAGGAATTGTGCTATGCCCCCCCGATCCCTATAGAGCGAAAGAGCTGCCTGGTGATCCCTAGGTTGCAGCACGTCCGGTCGTTAACTCCTCGCGCCGTTGCCGCCGTTTCTAGGACCGACCGACGCCTCACCTGCACTGGTACCTACGTAGTGTCGGTCGCACATTCAACATAGCGTTCGGACTCATGTGCCTTCCAGAACCAGGGGTCTTCGAGCCTGCTGCGTACGATTAGCCAGCCTTGCGGCGGCAAAAGGATTAGACGCCCCCCCCATGCTACGGTTCCCTGCGGTCCGAATCCGGTGCCGCATTAGGTTAGGGTAGGGGGCTGGGCGATAATAGCTCCTCTGCATCCCCAAGCGCGCTGCCCTCCTAGGCGCGCAACACTAAGTAATCCAAGCCAACCCACATTACTGGCTAACGGCGGATAATCATATTTCTTAGAGGTACTAAATACAACTCCATGAATGAGCAAAATGGAGGTTGCATTAATGATAAAGATCTCTGGGGAAACCGCTAAAAAAAGATTGAACATGTGGGAGGATCCGAACGAATTCTGCTTTCATTTCCCCCGTATGGAGCACTGAGTCACTTACGTTACGGTCTTCAGCGGGCAGGCTGCACTCTAGGCGACGGCTAGGAAGGATCGCTAGACCAGCAGTCAAACCAACAATGAATATATAATATAATGATGGTGATTCGGCTCAATAAAAAATGGAATGTAGAAAAGAAAGGGGCGGAATAGCTAGGGTCTATAGTAGCTTTCTATACGATTGAATAGGATCAAAACAGGGCAATAGCTAGGTTAGAGACATTCATCCTCATACCGAGGATACCATAGATAGCTGGCCTCCCCCTAGTGAAGCTCAAGGCTTAGGTCAACCCACTAAAAGAAAATCCTATCGTGAACCTTGTGAAATTCAAGCTTTTATGTAGACGTGTAGATGAATCGACCTCTGGACAGATCTACTCTGAACTGATAGCTACTGAATCGGAATTCGTCACGGACAACTCCCAACTGGTAAAGCTATCTGGCTCCGTTCTACCGGGAAACAAAGGATTTTTGAGTTTTCTCCATTGGTTACTGGTCGAGCCACTGGAATGGAATAATATCAGAATCTCCGGGGATCTTTCCTCTCCACTTACTCGATACAGGCTTTCCCTCTGTAGAAGACTTCTTCCGAATGGCATAATTGTCCGCTACGCGCCTCGATCTTCAAAGAAGACTGACTCCTCCTTTCCGAAAAGATCGTCCTTGGTCCTTTTGACATAAGATTCTCGGCCGCTCAAGAGACTCTCTCTTTATATATATTTATACGCAATATCTTGACTCCTACTACGAGTGACTACGCCGATCTTTATATGTTTTGGCCACGTCCGTTTCTGCTCCGAAGAGGAAGGTTTGGATCTTTTAATCTTATGTCGTGAGGGATATGACCTATGTTAGGTCCATAAGATACCACAGCTTTTGATGTTCTATGATTAACCTCCGAATAATGAGTAGGTAGTTCGATCCTTTTGATTCTTCTCTTCATAGTCAACTTATGGGGGGATGCGAAGCAATAGGTCGAATTACTATATAAAGATAAAGAAGAGTTGTAAACTATAGGACTGATTGTTCGAGTAGGAAGATTTAGGTTTTTCTCCTTCCTTCTCTTCGATAAGAATAGGGATTTTAACAAATTCCTCTTCATTCTCTTGTGCTCAGCGAAGGAACTTCCTAAGCATACTTTTTCGGATCCAAACTTCTTTGTTCTTTCTAAGTCTTCTTCTTGCATAGAAGAACGCAACTGTTGCAAAAACCGGGATTTTAGTAGTAGGCGGCATCCCCTCTTAGTTTTGAGTAGGTGGAACCATTCAGTTTTGCTTCTTCTCCACATTCTTAGCGGTTGATGCAGTAATTTGCCTATGATTTTTTCAACTGAAATTTCTTTATAGAAAGATCTCCTTATTTCTTCACCGCGTATTATCGCGTTATTTTCTTGAAAAGATATTATATCACCGTGGGAAAGTTTCAAATGAGTAATGCTTACCATTCCTTTATTCACACAAACCCTTCGATGACTTATCGGCTGCCTTGCTTGAGGAATAGTTTCAAGAAAATGGAGACGAAGCGGAATAACGTCAAATCTTGTTTCTGGATTGAGTGGAAAAGGGATATATGAAGTTCGTTTTGTTCCTCTGTGCATCTCTGTGATGGGTAAATCCCCATGAAAAAGGGGCAACTTTCGTGTAGTTTGTAATTGTATGTAACTGGTAAGATATTTTTTCGGATAAATCTTTCTCTTCTTAATAGATCTCTTCCTGTTCCTCAATCTTCGGAGAATGCGACGTTGTATTATTGTCAGTTCTCTGTTCCGAACATTTCCTGAAAGTAGACGACAAGTTTGAAATCTTAATGGGGACATATCTATATCTCGTTGAATCAGTTTTTTAAGCAGCCACATTGCGTCCCTGGGACTCGAACCCAATTCTGCAACAACCCCTGTTCCTGTCCTTTCTTTGTTTTGTTGATCTATTCCTCTTCACGTTGTCTTTTTAAAAAAGACTGAAAGTATGGGCTATTGACACCATGGTCAGAAAGAGATTTGAGGACTTTTCTAAGTCCCGCTTCTACGATAAAGTCTTTCCGGTTTTAATAAAGCGAGCGCCACTCTGAATCCACGATCCGTAAGGATCTAGTTCCGCCATTTTGAGTAGCACTTCTTTCTTTTTTGAAAAGGCCACAAAACTCTTTTCAAAAAAGAAATCTACAGTTTTTGGTGGTTCATTTTTTTGTGAAAGAAAGAGACGGAAAGCTATGTCCTGTACAGTTTCTCCTCCCACCTGAGGGCGAAGTCATGACTCGACTGAAAGGAGAGGCGTTCTTCGGGAACTCGAGCATTTATTGCGAGAGGGAGAGGAGGGGTTTGACTTTTTCTGTCAGGCCAATTTATTTCTAGTGGTAAGTGCTTTCAGCCAGTTCTAGTCCTTTTCTTATACGCTTATTGGCATTAGCACATTCCTCTTTCTTATTGGATGGAGTTGTTTTGCCACCTGGAGTTTTAATGGAAGTTTGAGTGCGTCCTAAAAGCCAATGCTTCCGCCTTTTGGAAGTGTCTGCCTATATCTGTCCTCCCCCATTTAATCAGTCTCTGTCCTTACCTTCGACGGTAACCCCTTTACAGTACAGCAGTCCCGTTTCCTGCAGTGCCTTCCCCCCCCTAGTCTAGACCGAGTATCAATAGTTGTAGTTCCTGTCCGTTATGGACCCTTCGTACCTTTCAAATCCAATCAATGTGTGGTGTGTATCCAAGGGCAAATGTAATCTCTGAATCTGTTACAGCCATTGTAGCACTAGGTGCCTACCCATAAGCAGAAGTTGTCCTTGAATGTGCATCAAATCCTAAGACAAGCCTATCTAATCTCACTTCTTAGTCTAAAGCACTCAAATCCCTTCTAAGGAGCCAGCCTTTTTTGAATCCCTCTCTTTTCTTCATGCTGTGAAGAAATTTGCCCTATCCCCCTGACTGGCGAGGCTTCTTCTAAACGAGTGGAGTTCAGTTAGACTGCCCCTTCTTTCTCGTGCTCTCCGTCCAAGCGAGCTAACTCCTGATCTCCTGTTGTAAAGATCTACAGACCAAGGCTACTCTTACCAGTTGACATCCATCCCGTTGCGTTCCCAGCGGTTTGAGTTCTATTGGATGGGGTTCTATACGAGCGTTCCATACCGTCTCTTGAGAGATCAAACTGAATTAAGTTGGACTTCCTTCAAGAGATAGATTTCTTTCCACGATAATATCTATATTTTCTTAAGAAAGAAGACTAGAATATCATTGGGAGTGCACTTCTGTTCCAATGACAGTTATAGAAAAAAAGCGAAGCCCTCCACTCATAAGTAATAAGTAATTGAATTCCTTACCAGTCCGTCCTACTAGCTCTTCTGTCTTCCTTTTTAAAAGGAGTTAATGATACGGATGTTCAAGCTTTGCCAGAAGCCTTTTGCAGAGAGAAAGTTCGAAGATCAGGCAGGATTGGATTGAAAATCAATCTCCTCAGCATTCAATTCAAGTGGGTCTATCGATACAAGTGGTAAGACCGATAATTCAGCATCCAAGACCTGGCCGATGTCTACTTCAAATTCAAGTGCCACTTATCTTAACACAACTCGGGCTAATCGACTCCCAGCCTATCCCGACCTGGTCCTTTCGAACCAGTCTTTATAAACCTGGTGAAAGCAATCAAGCAGGACTTACCTCCTGGGAGCCTCCTTCCTTCTATTCCGAAACCTAGAAGGAGAACTCCCAGCTCTTGAGCTGATTGAATGATTTTTGTTCACTGCTAAGCTAATCCTTCTGTCCTACTTTACTCTATTATGAGACCTCACCCTAGGCTAGGGAGCTGGTTTAAGCCATGCCCTTATTTGACTCCCAAGACCGGATACATAGCTCTTCTGAGCGAGTCAAATTCAAATACAATGAGTGCTTAGGGAAAGTAAGAAAGAAAGACATAAAGCGGAATCCGGTAATCCTACTGCTACTAAGACTACTCCGTCTTAGGGCTAGGAGTTCAAGCGCGGCGTAACGGGGGTTGTCAGCGTAACAGCTGGTGCTCTAATC